TTTATATGATAGCCCCTCCACTAATAATGTAGTGTCTAGCGGTTGAGTCTTGAATTCGATTGATAGGGGAGATTAAATTTTGAATTGCGGAAAGAGCAGAAGATACTTTGTATACATACTCGTGAAAGTTTATGAGTACTCTGGCATTCAATCAATAGTAATTTGATTGAATGTATAATTAGTTTTTAGTTTATTTAAATAACTTAAAAGTTTAATTACTTTTACTTATTTCTATTTTTTAATTTATTAGATAGAAAGATTAACGTTAAAAAGTAAAGTACAAAAATCCATTTTTACTTTTCAAGAACCTCTAGTCAAAAACATAATAATACGTCTTCGATTGGGTCATAGGGCAAATCGGAGATGATAAGATTTTTATCAAATAAAAAAGAAAAAAAAATAGGGGTATTCAATATATAATGATTTAGCTTTTATATATATATAGTTTTTTGGGGCGACAAAAGTAAAGAACGGGTCTTATTATTATGACATGTTATTAACATTCCTTTGTTATTTCTGCTACTTCAAAGGCTGTCTGTATTTTGCTTGGACTTAATGTTTTCCGATTATACTATAAATATTATAATAATTGTTCTAATTGAATTTATTAGAATTTTTTCATCAATAGTGTTGGATCGGAACCCCCTTTTGACTATGTGATAGAAATTCTACTATTATTAGTGAACAATAATTGAATAATTCCTTCATAGAGATCGAGGACAAAACCCACATGGATATAGTAAGTCTCGCTTGGGCTGCTTTAATGGTAGTCTTTACATTTTCCCTTTCACTCGTAGTATGGGGAAGAAGTGGACTCTAGAAGTACTAATAATTAAGTTTAGGAATCAAACTAGATCCATTTTTTTTTGTATAGATCGTTCTGTTCTCCAAATACTTTATTTTTAATTTCACTTTTATTCCTTCATTGATTTGAATCTTTCTTTCAATGGATCATTGATTGGAATCAACATAAATCAAATAGAAATTGATGAAGGAAAGAAATAGAATTGGGACATAACCCTATCAACATTCAACATTATATAGAAAATTTCTATCTATATATATGAAGATCATAGTGTTGATTAATATATAATATATTAAACTAACCTGTATCTTGATACAACAAACTTTATATAGTTTTATTTTATATAGTACAATAGCCATTCCATTGGAAAGAGTATGGTAGAAATTTTTATTCTACCATACTATCTAGTATCTCATAGATTACTGTTTTCATAGAATACTGCTGAGTATAAGTCGATCATTTGATTTAAAACGCGCAATTGAAAATCTTTTCTTTTATTTCTTCGCTACAATCATTGATAAGAACTAAAACGTCAAAAATTGAATTTTTAATTCAAATTAATCACTTTGACTTACTGTTTTTACGTATATTATAAGTAAAAAAGCAGTAGGGACTAGAATGAACAGTGCAGTAGCAATAAATGCGAGAATATTTACTTCCATAATTTTGTTATTTCATTTTTCTTTAATTCGCAATAACTCGGGATTTAATCCCATAGAGATGATCAATATTTTGGCTGTAAATTCAATGGGATGAATATGAATTACACTCGATGGAATCGAATCAGATCAATATCATGAATAAGAATATCTGACAAATTGATTCATCGTCAAGAATTGAATAACAGGAAGATCCTTTAATACATACTATAACCGAATTCCAACGTAAATTCCTGAGACAAGCAAAAACTTTGTAATTTGATTTTTTTTTCATTCTTTTTTGTGTCAAAGGGATCCAAATAGTATAATTTCATTCCCAACAAGCATTCTTTTTATTTTTGCATTTGTTTGGATTTGTTTACAACGGCGGTTTGATGATACTTCATCAAATGATTGTAGAAGGCAAGCACTTGTTTATTTATAGAAAATTTGGATACATCGGGACTGACGGGGCTCGAACCCGCAGCTTCCGCCTTGACAGGGCGGTGCTCTGACCAATTGAACTACAATCCCCAAACCAAAAAAAAAATAAGAGAATAAAGTGTACAGTATTACAGTATACATATTTGTATGATTTCACTCAAATGCTTTCGATATGGATATGTTCTTTAGGAAGAGCGAGATGGATTACTAATAATCATAATCGTTTCATTATTTCCAAATCAATTGGCTAGTCAATCTTTCAAGGAAAAAGGTCCTTTTTTATTTCCTCTTTTCCTTATAGTTTCTACTTGCGAATCTGAATATATTAGGATTAGCAAGACCAAAACTTGTCAGAAAAAAGAAATAGTGATATAGGTAAAGCTAAGATATATTACTATCGGAATCTGAAAATTGTACGTTTTTTCTATTGAGATCGATCATTTCTGAATTTCTGAAAAACAACACATGGGTTATATCATTTCATGACGGATCGGTGAATTATTGGGCCGAGCTGGATTTGAACCAGCGTAGACATATTGCCAACGAATTTACAGTCCGTCCCCATTAACCACTCGGGCATCGACCCGGGAAAAATCAATCCGGGCTTAGTGAT